AAATTACTCTTTCAAGAGATTAGGCCAATAACTATATCTACATATCCAGAAAAATAGAATTTTTTTTACAACTATTATAAAAAGTAGAGTTACCTCTTTTTTCCTGACCGGGTCAATAAAGTTATGAAAGATTTTGATTTATTTATCTCTTTTTTTATATATAATGGATTTACCTGGACTAATACATGATTTTCTTTTAGTCTTTCTGGGATTGGGTCTTATATTAGGGGCTCTGGGAGTAGTATTACTTCCTAATCCCATTTATTCTGCCTTTTCGTTAGGATTTGTTTTTGTTTGTATATCTTTATTCTATATTCTATCGAACTCCCATTTTGTAGCTGCTGCGCAGCTCCTTATTTACGTAGGAGCCATCAATGTTTTAATCATTTTTGCTGTGATGTTTATAAATGGTTCAGAATATTCCAAAGATTTCCATCTTTGGACCGTGGGAGATGGAGTAACTTCCGTGGTCTGTACAAGTATTTTTGTTTCACTAATTACTACTATTCCAGATACGTCATGGTACGGTATTATTTGGACTACAAAAGCAAACCAGATTATAGAGCAAGATCTTATAAGTAATAGTCAACAAATTGGAATTCATTTATCAACAGATTTTTTTATTCCGTTTGAATTTATTTCAATAATTCTTTTAGTTGCGTTAATCGGCGCAATTGCTGTAGCTCGTCAATAATAACTCTTTAGAACTGGAAAAATATGAGCTACCACATGCATTTCCTTTTTCTATTTGACTTTGTATATAAAATAGATAGAATTTTTTTATTAGTTCGACCTATTCCCAATATATTCCTTTATTCCATTACGTTATTTTATATTCTAGTCAACTAGTAAATCCAATTGGTTAAATTGTTGTTCATATTGAAATGAATCGAGATTGATAAGGAGTTAGTTAATGATGCTCGAACATGTACTTGTTTTGAGTGCCTTTTTATTTTCTGTCGGTCTATATGGATTGATTACAAGTCGAAATATGGTTAGGGCTCTTATGTGTCTTGAACTTATATTAAATGCGGTTAATCTCAATTTTGTAACATTTTCTGATTTTTTTGATAGTCGTCAATTAAAAGGAGCCATTTTCTCCATTTTTGTTATAGCTATTGCAGCTGCTGAAGCCGCTATTGGACTCGCTATTGTTTCATCAATTTATCGTAACAGAAAATCAACTCGTATAAATCAATCGAACTTGTTGAATAAGTAATTTAAGTAATATTATCATATAACTTAGAATTTTCATAAATAAATTCAAATTAGCATGTTGGCTACTTAAGGTAGGCTCCTGTTATCACAAAGATAAGAGATCAAAGTAGTTTGGCACTGTCAATCCATTCCATAAGTAGATTAATAAAAAAACTCGGGAAACTCATCGATTCATCTAGTCCTAGTATTTAAATATATAATTCATTTATCAATTTACTAGATTGAAACTTTATCACGTTCAAAAATGGATAGATCCAATGTCGCATTCAGTAAAGATTTATGATACATGTATCGGGTGTACTCAATGTGTCCGAGCTTGTCCCACGGATGTATTAGAAATGATACCTTGGGACGGATGTAAAGCTAAACAAATAGCTTCTGCTCCAAGAACAGAGGATTGTGTCGGTTGTAAGAGATGTGAATCCGCCTGCCCAACAGATTTCTTGAGTGTTCGAGTTTATTTATGGCATGAAACAACGCGCAGCATGGGTATAGCTTATTAATACGTTACAGAAACTCTTACTCGAGTCCATTTTTTTTTTTACCGCCAAAACCTGTGCCCAAAAATAATATATTTTTGGGCACAGGTTTTTTTGGTCCAAGTGTATCTTGTCTTTACCACGAACAACTTTCCTTGGTTAACAATAATTGTAGTTTTACCAATATTTGCGGGTTCCTTTATTTTCTTTCTTCCCCATAAAGGAAATAGGGTAATTAGGTGGTATACTATATGTATATGCATGTTAGAACTTCTTCTAACAACCTATGCATTCTGTTATCATTTCCAATTGGACGATCCATTAGTCCAACTAGTCGAGGACTATAAATGGATCAATTTTTTTGATTTCCGTTGGAAATTAGGAATAGATGGGCTGTCAATAGGACCCGTTTTATTAACAGGATTTATCACTACGTTAGCTACTTTAGCAGCCTGGCCTGTTACTCGAGATTCTCGATTATTCCATTTCTTGATGTTAGCAATGTACAGTGGTCAAATAGGATCATTTTCTTCGCGGGACCTTTTACTTTTTTTCATCATGTGGGAATTAGAATTAATTCCGGTTTATCTACTTCTATCCATGTGGGGAGGAAAGAAACGTCTCTACTCAGCCACAAAATTTATTTTGTACACGGCGGGGGGTTCCATTTTTCTCTTAATGGGAGTTCTGGGTGTCGGTTTATATGGTTCTAATGAACCAACATTGAATTTTGAAACATCAGTTAATCAGTCGTATCCTGTGGCTTTGGAAATAATATTCTATATTGGATTTTTTATTGCTTT